TTATCGAGATATTCATGTATTTATAAAAATTCAATCATTCAAAATTTATAATATTATCGATATATTCATGTATTTATAAAAATTCAATCATTCAAAATTTATAATATTATCGAGATATTCATGTATTTATAAAAATTCAATCATTCAAAATTTATAATATTATCGAGATATTCATGTATTTATAAAAATTCAATCATTCAAAATTTATAATATTATCGAGATATTCATGTATTTATAAAAATTCAATCATTCAAAATTTATAATATTATCGAGATATTCATGTATTTATAAAAATTCAATCATTCAAAATTTATAATATTATCGAGATATTCATGTATTTATAAAAATTCAATCATTCAAAATTTATAATATTATCGAGATATTCATGTATTTATAAAAATTCAATCATTCAAAATTTATAATATTATCGAGATATTCATGTATTTATAAAAATTCAATCATTCAAAATTTATAATATTATCGAGATATTCATGTATTTATAAAAATTCAATCATTCAAAATTTATAATATTATCGAGATATTCATGTATTTATAAAAATTCAATCATTCAAAATTTATAATATTATCGAGATATTCATGTATTTATAAAAATTCAATCATAAAATTTTTGTTTAATATAATTTTTATTTTTATGGGATATAAATTAGGTGTAATAAGAACTTGTGCCTTGAGTAATATTTTTTACATTTGATAAACAGATCTCTGAAGTTGTAATTATAATTTTATTATTTGGGGAAATAATAAGGGTATGTATTATATGCTGAGGGGGGACCGCCAGGGCCTACCGTCTGGGGGGAATGATAGATATGGAATGATTTGGTTTAGTGGAAAGATACACTATGTGCAACTACATTGTTATCCGAGAACTTGATAACTTAGACTATTTATTGAATAAATACCTAAATATAAGGGGAAGCAGTCATATATTTTAGCGAAGACTAAGTTCTGAGCCAGGAATTATATATGTATATGTAATTAGCATATGCTAGTACTAGAACACCGATGTAACAGATATATGTTGGTACCAACTATTGAAATATTTACATGTCCGTCCGCCGGGACCGGAGTGAGGGGGATCCTTATACCGAACGGAGTGAGGGGGTACCCATAATCGTACCACTAATTCATTTTTTGATTTAAGATATTTTATTTTAGTATGAAAATAATGGTTTAAAATTTTAATTTTATACATGCTATTTTTTGAGTTATATTATAATATCTTAATGATTTATAATTTATTTTAGCAGTGTTTAATATTGTTTATATTTTATTATTTAAAGATACAGTTTTTAATTATTTTTGACTAGCAAAAATTGTGCCAGCAGCTGCGGTTACACAATTAGTCATTATCATTGTTTTAGGGATATATTTATTGTTTTTGTTTAATTTTATTTTGTTAGATTCTGAAGTGAAATTTGAATTTATAATTTATTTAAGTTTGGTTTATGATAATATATGAAATTTATTTAATAAAGACTAGGATTAGATACCCTATTATTGTAAATTTAAAATTTAATCTCTAGTATTAATAGTTAAGGTCTTTAAATTAAAAAAATTTGACGGTGATTTAATCTTTTCAGAGGAACCTGTCCTGTAATCGATATTCCACGATAAATTTTACTTTGATTTTGGTTTGTATATCTCTGTTTATTGAGTGTTTTATTAGAATTTATTCTCTTTTAATTTTTATAAATTTAATTTCAGGTCAAGGTGCAACTATATTAAAGTTTGAGATGGGTTACATTTATTAAATAATTTTGGATTAAGAATTATTGAATCTGTATTAGTTCTTATGAAATTGGATTTGACTGTAATAATCATTATATTTTGATTATGATATTTGTTCTAGATTGAGTACACATCGCCCGTCACTCTCATTATTAAAGTGAGATAAGTCGTAACAAAGTAGGCCTATCGGAAGATGGGCCTAGAATTATACAAACTATGCTTAAGTAGCATTTATTATTTACATTAATAAACAATTTGTGCGATTCAAATTAGTTTGAAATAATTTTTATTTAATTATTTTTATTATTTATATTAATTTTATTAGAAACAACTTTTATTTATAGTATTAAGTTTATGGAAATAATTATTTTTATTTATAGTTTATTTTACTGTAAAGGTTAATTTTTATTTATTATAGTGGAAGTATTTTTTGTTTATTGTACCTTTTGTATCAGGGTTTGTCAATATATTTATATTAATTTATAATTTCCCGAAATTATAAGAGATACTATATATTTGTATTTTATTGTTTTATAAATATTAATAAAATTATAGTAGGGGAGATATTCTATTCAATTTTAATTTATCTGGTTTTTTAATAAATGAATTTAATTCAGAATAAATTTTATTAATAATAAAATTTATTATTATTAATTGAATTTATTTAATGTTATTAGGGATAAGCTTAATTACATTTTTATAATTTTATTAATATTTAAGGTTTATAGGTTTAGCAACATCCATTATTTACTTCGTTATAGTTATCCTTAATATATTTATTTATTTTATATAAATTTAAATTATTATTAAAATTTTTGATTTAATAAATAATTTTAAAGTAATTATGATAAAATTAGTAATTTATTTATTTAATATATAGTAACTCGGCAATTATTACGTTTGCCTGTTTATCAAAAACATGTCTTGAATGTTTATTTATTTCAAGTCTGACCTGCTCAATGATTTATTATATAATTAAATGGCCGCAGTATTTTGACTGTGCGAAGGTAGCATAATCATTTGTCTTTTAATTGAAGGCTTGTATGAATGGTTTGACAAGATGTATCCTTTCTTTATATTAAAATTATTGAATTTAATTTTTAAGTCAAAAAGCTTAAATTTATTTATAGGACGAGAAGACCCTATAGAATTTTATTTAATAATTAGTATTTTATTTTTGTTTAATTTAATTATTCTATTAATTATTAAATTTTGTTGGGGCGACAGGGAAATTTTTTTAACTTTCTTTTTTTATTTTTTATTGATTTATATTTTTTTGATCCTGTTATTATGGATAAAAAGATTAAATTACCTTAGGGATAACAGCGTAATTCCTTTTGAGAGTTCATATCGGTGAAGGAGTTTGCGACCTCGATGTTGGATTAAAATAAGTATAATTAGTGCAGTAGCTTTATTACTGGGTCTGTTCGACCCTTAATTTTTTACATGATCTGAGTTCAGACCGGCGTGAGCCAGGTTGGTTTCTATCCTTAATTATATTTGACATTTTAGTACGAAAGGACCAAATGTCTCTATCATATAGTTTATTTATTGATTATATATTAACTATTTTGGCAGATTAGTGCAATAAATTTAGAATTTATTAATGTAATATTAATATTACAAATAGTAGTGTTTTTAGTTTCTTATTTGGTTATTATTTTATGTATTTTGATTTCTGTAGGGTTTGTTACTTTATTGGAGCGTAGGGTTTTAGGTTATATTCAGTTGCGTAAAGGCCCTAATAAAGTTGGTCTAATAGGTCTTCTTCAGCCTTTTTCTGACGGTATTAAATTGTTTTTTAAGGAACAAACTTTTCCTTATAAATCAAACTTTATTATTTATTATTTTTCTCCTGTTTTTATATTATTATTATCATTATCTTTATGGTGTTTATATCCTATAATTATTAATTTATATAATTTTAATTATGGAATTTTATTTTTTATGTGTTGTACTGGTTTAGGAGTATATGGTGTTTTATTAACTGGGTGATCTTCTAACTCTAATTATGCTCTTTTAGGTAGTTTACGCAGAGTGGCTCAAACTATTTCTTATGAAGTTAGAATAGCTTTAATTATAATCTGTTTAATTATTTTTGTTTTTAGTTTTAATTTAATTGATTTTATATATTATCAGAATTATATCTGGTTTTTATTTTTTTCATTCCCTATTTTTTTTTGTTGATTATCTTCTTGTTTGGCTGAGACTAATCGGGCTCCTTTTGATTTCTCTGAAGGGGAAAGAGAATTAGTTAGAGGCTTTAATGTTGAATATAGAGGTAGTGGTTTCGCTTTTATTTTTTTATCTGAATATATAAATATTATTTTTATAAGAATGTTAACTGTTGTTATATTTTTGGGTTGTGATTTGTTCTCTATTTTTTTTTATTTAAAATGGGTTTGTATTATTTTTTGATTTATTTGAGTTCGAGGTACTCTTCCTCGCTTTCGCTATGACAAGTTAATATACTTGACTTGAAAATTATTTTTACCTTTAACTTTAAATTATTTTCTTTTATATTTGGGGTTATTAAGACTTATTATACTAAGAGAATATTCCATTGATTTAAGTGGTTAAAAGTCAATGATGGATTAAACCATCATTATATACTTTCAAAGTATAGGTTTCATTAAAACTTATTGACTAATTTGTTATTTTATCCCATAATTTTAGTAAAATAGGGTTTATAAAGAAATATATGAAGTATGAAGTAGTTAATACTTGTCCAGTAAAAATATAAGGTTCTTCTGCTGGTCGAGCTCCAATTCATGTTAATATTATTATAATTACTAGGAATGATCAAAATATAAATTTATTTAATGGATAAAATGTGTTTCCTTGGAACTTTCTTTTATTAGTAATAGGTAAAATTGCAATAATTAGGATTGATATTACTATAGCAATTACTCCTCCTAATTTATTAGGGATTGATCGTAGGATTGTGTATGCAAATAAGAAGTACCATTCTGGTTGAATATGGACAGGTGTAACTAATGGATTTGCTGGAATAAAGTTTTCAGGGTCTCCTAGTAGTTGGGGCTCTAATAATACTAATGAAGATAGCATTATTAATGCTACTATAAATCCTAATGTATCTTTAATGGAGAAATACGGGTGAAATGGTATTTTATCATAATTTCTGTTTAATCCTAAGGGATTATTTCTTCCTGTTTGGTGTAAAAATAATAAATGAATTATTACAAAAGCGGCAATGATAAAAGGTAACAGAAAATGTAATGTAAAAAATCGAGTTAATGTAGCATTATCTACTGAAAAACCTCCTCATAATCATATTACTATTGTGTTTCCTAGATAAGGAATTGCTGATAGTAAATTAGTAATAACTGTTGCCCCTCATAATGATATTTGTCCTCAAGGTAGTACATATCCTAAAAATGCTGTTCCTATTGTTAAAAATAATAATACAATTCCTGTATTTCATGTTATTGTTAATTTGTAAGAACCATAATATATCCCCCGTCCAATGTGTATATATAAACAAATAAAAAATATAGACGCTCCATTTGCATGAGTATATCGTAATAATCAACCATTATTAACGTCTCGACAAATGTGTACAACTCTATTAAAAGCTAATTCGATATTAGCAGTATAATGTATTGCTAGGAAGATTCCTGTTACAATTTGAATTATTAAACATATTCCTAATAATGATCCAAAATTTCATCATAAAGATAATGAGGATGGTGATGGTAGGTCTACTAATGATCTATTAGCAATTTTAAATAATGGGTGATTTTTTCGTATAGGTTTATTCATAATTTTTTATGCGAAGAGGCCCTTCTTGTGTATTAGCAATAAATGATACTACAATTATAGTTAATAATAAATATAAAATTATTATTATTGTAATATATATAGATATTGAATTAAATAATTTTATTAATGATATAATAGGGGTATAAATATTATTATTTTGGGGATATTCAATTATATTAATATTTTTTGTTATAATCATTGATGTAATTATTAATACAATTGATATAACTATAACATTAATTGATGTTTTAAATTTTTCATTCGATGCTACTCTAGCTATATAAATAAATAATACCAGTGCTCCTCTTAATATAATAATTATAATAATATAGGAAAAGAAAAAGTTACTTAATATTATACCTGAAATAATAGCAATAATAATTGTTTGTATAATAAGGATTAATCCTATTCTTATAGGATGTTTTATTCATAAAAATATAATTGATAGGGTAATTATTAATGAATAAAGTATTATTATCAATGTTCAGTAAATAGTTTAGTTAAAATTTTAATTTTGGAGATTAAAGATGAATAAGTTTATTCTTTACTGAAGTTTTAAAGGTCACCCTATTTATGATTTACAAGATCATTGTTTTTATTTAAACTATTAAAACTAATGTTTATTTATATTATAACTATCCCTTTATTTTGTGGCGTTATTGCATTTTGTTCTTTCCGTAGCCATTTATTATTAGTTTTGTTGAGTTTAGAATTTATGGTTTTATCTGTTTTTTATTTAATAATTTTAATAATAATAACATTTGGTTATGAATTATATTTTTCTTTAATTTTTTTAGTTTTTTCAGTTTGTGAAGGAGCTTTAGGTTTATCTATTTTAGTAAAAATAGTTCGTAGACAAGGTAATGATTATATTATAAGAATATCGGTTTTAAGATGATAAAGTTTTTGTTTTCAACATTATTATTAATCCCTTTAGTTTCTAACTGATGATTGTTTACATTATCTTTAATAGTTTTATTTTTGTTATTTATAGGTTTTTCTTTTACATCGGGATTTTTTTCTAATATAAGAGGTATATTTGGTTGTGATGTTGTTTCTTATAGATTAATTTCTTTAACTTATTGAATTTTATTTTTAATGGTCTTAGCTAGATATAATATTTATCAAATAAAGAACAAATCAGGTGAATTTTTATTTACTTTAATTATTCTTCATTTATGTTTATTATTGACTTTTTGTGCTGATAATTTATTGATCTTCTATATTTCTTTTGAATCATCCTTAATCCCCACCCTTTTTTTGATTTTAGGGTGGGGATATCAGCCTGAGCGCTTGTTAGCTGGTTATTATCTTTTATTTTATACTCTGTTTGCTTCTTTACCTTTATTGTTAGGTATTTTTTATATTTATAAGTTATCAAGTTCTCTTAGTTTTTGAGTTATTAAAATTGATGTGAATATATGGTTATATTTATCTTTAATTTTAGCATTTTTATTTAAGATACCTATGGTGTTTGTTCATTTTTGGCTTCCAAAGGCTCATGTTGAGGCTCCCATTTCTGGCTCAATAATTTTAGCTGCTATTTTGTTGAAATTAGGGGGCTATGGTTTATTTCGGGTTTTTTTATTTATAAATAATTTTTCTGTTAATTATACTTATATTTTTGTTTCTATTAGATTATATGGAGCTTCAATAGTTGGTATATTGTGTTTATGTCAAGTTGATATTAAATCTTTAATTGCTTATTCATCTGTTTCTCATATAGGTGTTGTAATTGCTGGTATTTTTATTTTTAATGTTCATGGATATTTGGGTTCTTTAATTGTGATAATTGGTCATGCTTTTTGTTCTTCGGGTTTATTTTGTTTAGCTAACATTATTTATGAACGTAGACATAGTCGTAGATTATTTATTAATAAGGGTTTGATTGTTTTTATGCCTAATTTATCTTTTTTGTGATTTTTATTATGTGCTAATAACATGTCAAGACCTCCTTCTTTGAATCTTTTAGGTGAAGTTTATATTGTAAATAGTATTATTTCTTGGGATTTTTCTTTATCTTTTATATTTTTAATAATAATTTTATTTTTTAGTTGTTGTTATAGAATTTACATATATTCAATTGTTCAGCATGGTTCTTTTTATAAGGGTTTGTATTCATTATTTTCTATTACTTTACGTGAATATATTTTAATTATTCTTCATTGACTTCCACTAAATTTTCTTGTTATCAAATTTGATTTATTTTCTTATTGTTTGTAGGGTTTATGTAGTTTAATTTTAAGAATAATAATTTGTGGTATTATAGGTATAAATTTTATCTTAAACCCATTAATTTTATATGTAAGTATAAATTTTGATCTTTTGTTGTTTTTACTTTTGGTTTTTTTTCCTTTATAATAGGTTTATATTTACTAATAAATAATTTATTATATTTTATTGATTGGGAAGTTATTACCTTAAATTCAGTTAGTGTTATTATAACTTTTTTGTTTGATTGAATATCAATAATTTTTTTAGGTTGCGTTTTATTTATTTCTTCAATGGTTGTTTATTATAGAAGTTCTTATATAATACATGATATTTTTAAGGCTCGTTTTTTATATATGGTTTTATTGTTTATCTTATCTATAATACTATTAATTATTAGTCCTAATTTAATTAGAATTTTGTTGGGTTGAGATGGTTTAGGGCTGGTGTCTTACTGTTTGGTAATTTATTTCCAGAATTATAAATCTTATAATGCTGGAATGTTAACCATCTTAACTAATCGTATTGGGGATGTTGCAATTTTAATTTCTATTTCTTGATTTATAAATTTTGGTAGATGAAATTATATTTATTATATAAATATTAATTATGATTGATCTACTTGAATTTTATTTTTAGTGATTTTAGCTGCTTTTACTAAAAGAGCTCAAGTTCCTTTTTCTGCTTGACTTCCAGCTGCTATAGCAGCTCCTACTCCTGTTTCAGCATTAGTTCATTCTTCTACTTTAGTCACAGCGGGGGTATATTTGTTAATTCGTTTTAGTGATTTTATTTTAAGTTATAATACTTCAATTTTTTTATTACTTTCTGTTTTAACTATATTCATATCAGGTCTTGGTGCTAATTTTGAGTATGATTTAAAGAAAATTATTGCTTTGTCTACATTAAGACAATTGGGTTTAATAATAAGTTCTTTATTTATAGGCTTCCCTTTATTGTCCTATTTTCATCTTTTATCTCATGCTTTTTTTAAAGCATTATTATTTTTATGTGCAGGTTTAATTATTCATTGTATAAGAGATTCTCAGGATATTCGTCATATAGGTTATGTAGTAAATTTTCTTCCTTATACTTGTTCATGTTTTTGTATTTCTAATTTATCTTTATGTGGTATACCTTTTATATCTGGATTTTATAGTAAGGATTTGGTTTTGGAGAATATAACATTTTGTTATTTTAATTTATTTGTTTATATAATTTTTTATATTTCTGTAGGTTTAACTGTATGTTATAGTTTTCGTTTAGTTTATTATTGTGTTAGAAATAATTCAGGTTTATTTTCTTTTCAGGGTTATATTGAAGATATAAATATAATATTATCAATAATTTTTTTAACTTTTATGGCTATTTTATTTGGTAGAATAATATCTTGACTCCTTCTCCCTTACCCTTCTTTATTAGTTTTTCCTTTTGAGTGTAAATTAATACCAGTATTTTTTTTACTGTTAGGAGGTTGATTAGGTTATGAACTTTCTTGTTCTTCAATTAATGATAGTATATTTGGTTTAATATTTAATTTTACTATTGGTTTTATGGGTACTATGTGATTTATACCTTATTTTAGAACTTTAATATTGTATTCTAAGTCATTGTTATTATCTAAGTCATTTATAACTTTTATGGACTCTGGATGAGGAGAATATTTGATTTCTAATACAATACCTTTTTTTTCTAATTACACTTCTTCATTTATAGTAAAATATCAATTTAATGGTGTAAAGTTATTTTTAATAAGTTTCCTTTTAATTGGTTTATACTTATTTCTTATTTAAACTTAAGTAATTAAAATTATAATATAATATTGAAGCTATTAATTTAGGATATTTATCCTCTTAAGTACTTATAAAATAAAATTTATTTTTTCATTGAAAATGAAATGTTTTATTTAAACTATACAAGTAAAGAGAATAAACGGATTTTAACCGCTTTAAAAGATAGTTAGCAGCTTCTTTTAGTTAATTACATTCTCTTTTAATTGGATTAAAGTTTAATCATTTATTTCATTAACAGTGAAATGCCTCTAATTTTGGCTTCAATTAATATAGACAAGGAGAAATATCTCTCTTAAATTAGGTCGAAACTAACTGTAATTATTACTTCATTATCTTGAGAAAGGCTAATTAATTTAGCATTTTTTAATTGCAAATTAAATGTTAATTTAACTACAATCCCTACTTACTTCATTCTAGTACTCCATTATTTCATTCATAATATAGTCCTATGGTTAAAATAAAAATAAAAAAAGTAATTGTTAAAATTCATGTTCTGGTTAAGTTTCATTTTATTGTGATAATAATAGGTAAAATGATGGCAATTTCAATATCAAAAATAAGAAATAACACAGCAATTAAGAAGAATTGAATAGAAAAAGGAGATCGTGATGAATTTATAGGGTCAAACCCACATTCAAATGGGGATATTTTTTCTCGATCTACAATTCTAGATTTAGAAATTACAGTGCATATAACTATTAAAGCAATAGAAATAATTATTGCTATTATTATCGATGATATTACTATTAAAATTATCTTTTCTTAATTTAAGATCTTTTGATTGGAAGTCAAATATATTTAATTATACTAAAAAGTTATCTTCCTCATCAGTAAATAGAAATATATAGGAATAGCCATACTACATCTACAAAGTGTCAGTATCAGGCAGCTGCTTCAAATCCAAAATGATGATTTCTGGAAAAATGACATAATATATGACGAATTAAACATACTGTTAGAAAGGTGGTACCAATAATTACGTGAATACCATGAAATCCAGTTGCTATAAAAAAACATGATCCATATACTGAATCTCTAATGCAAAATCTTGATTCTATATACTCATATGCTTGTAGTGTTGTAAAATAAATTCCTAAAATTACAGTAATTGTTAATCTTTTTGTTACTTGTCTATGTTTTCTTTCTATAATTCTGTGATGTGCTCAAGTTACTGTTAATCCTGAACATAATAAGATTATTGTATTTAATAATGGAATTTCTATAGGGTTAAATACTTGAATTCCCTTAGGAGGCCAAATCATTCCAATTTCTACTGAAGGGGATAATCTTCTGTGAAAAAAACCTCAAAAGAAAGAAATAAAAAAGAATACTTCTGAAATAATAAATAAAATTATACCAATTTTTAAACCATTAGTAACTTTAATAGTATGTATGCCTTGATATGTTGATTCTCGGATAATATCACGTCATCATTGGATTATAGTTATTAACAGAATTAGTACTCCTATAAAGAATAAATATATACTATTTATATGAAATCATACTACTATTCCAGATGTTAATGTTATAGCCCCAATTGACCCTGTTAATGGTCATGGTCTGTAATCTACTAAGTGATAAGGGTGATTTTTATGTATTTTCATAATTTACACTTCTCTAGTATATAATGTTCTTAATACTGAAAATACATATGCTTGAATAACAGCTACTGCTGTTTCAAATATTATTAAAATTATTTGAATAATTATAATAATAGGTAATAATAAATTATTAACATTGATTGAATTGTTGCCTAATAGTCTCATTAATAAATGCCCTGCAATCATATTTGCTGTTAATCGTACTGCTAATCTTCCAGGGCGAATTAAATTTCTAATTGTTTCAATTAATACTATAAAGGGTATTAATACTGCAGGAGTGCCAGTTGGCACTAGGTGTGTAAATATGTGATTAGTATTATTAATTCAGCCAAAAATTATAATACTTAATCATAAAGGTAATGCTAAAGTTATAGTAAACACTAAATGTCTTGATCTAGTAAATACATAAGGTAATAACCCTATTGCATTATTAAAAATGATAAATGTAAATAGGGTGATTATTATTAATGTCATTCCCTTATTTTGTAATCCTAATAATAATTTAAATTCTTCATGTAGTTTATTTATTGTGTTAAAAATTAAAATATTTATTCGATTAGGTAATAATCAATAAGTTCTAGGAATTATAATTAAACCAATGAATGTTCTAATTCAATTTATTGATAATTGTATACTTGTTGAAGGGTCAAATGTTGAAAATAAATTAGTTATCATTTTCAGTTAATTTGTTTGACAATTTTTTTATATTTTAAATCCTTTCTAATTTTATTTCAAGATATATGAAAAATTACTACTATTATTATTATTATTGAGATAATAAATATTAAAAAAAGAGTTTCTCAGAATAAAGGTGCTATTTGAGGAATTAAGAATTATTTATAAAAATATTTTTAACTTGACAAGTTAATGTTTTTTTTTAAACTAAACCCTTAAGGCCATTAAGAGTAGTTATTAATTACTATATTTTGGTTTAAGAGACCAATGCTTAATTTTCAGCCACTTAATGATGATTATAGTCATGAGATGAAATTCTTTATAGTAGTTCTTTCCACTACAATAGGTATAAATCTATGATTGGCTCCACAGATTTCAGAACATTGCCCATATATAATTCCTGGCCGTTCAATATTAATAGTTCCTTGATTTAATCGTCCTGGAACAGCATCAATTTTAATTCCTAGTGCTGGTACTGCTCATGAATGGATTACATCGGCAGCTGTTACTAAGACTCGAATTTGAGAATTTATTGGTAATATTGTTCGGTTATCTACATCTAGTAACCGGAAATTACTGCTTTCTATTTCATTACTTGGTAATATGTATGAATCAAACTCTACGTCTTGAAAATCTGAATATTCATATTTTCAATATCATTGGTGCCCAATTACTTTTAATGTAATTATAGGGTTATTAATTTCGTCTATTATATATAATAATCGAAGGGACGGTAATGCGATAAAGATTAATGTAATTGCTGGTAATATTGTTCAGATTAACTCAATAGTCTGTCCTTCAAGTAGATACCGATTGATAAATTTGTTTCTAAATATTGTTATCATAATATATGCTACTATTACAGTAATTATTGTTAAAATTATTATTGTATGATCATGGAAGAAGGTTAATTGTTCTATTAGTGGCGAGTTTGCATCTTGTAATAATAATGTTCCTCATGTTGCTATTTCTAATAAAAGATATTGATCTTTATATATGAAGTTTAAGTTCATTGCACTAATCTGCCATATTAGATATGAAGTAATTATGGGTTATTCTGCATATGAATGTTCTGCTGGGGGTATTTTTTGCATTCATTCAATTCTAGATGTTATATTTTCTGCAAATAAGATCTTTCGTTTTGATACAATTCTTTCTCAGATAATTATAATGAATATGATAATTCTAACGATTGATAACGTAGACCCAATTGATGAGATGATATTTCATCCTATGAATCTATCTGGATAGTCTGAGTATCGTCGGGGTATTCCAGCTAATCCAAGGAAATGCTGAGGAAAGAATGTTATGTTTACTCCGATGAATATAATAACAAATTGGGTTTTAAGTCATTTTGGGTTTATTGTTAATCCTGTAAATAATGGGAACCATTGAATAAATCTTCCTATAATGGCAAATACTGCTCCTATAGATAATACATAATGGAAGTGAGCTACTACATAATAAGTATCATGTAAAATAATGTCAATTGATGAATTTGCTAAAATAACTCCTGTTAAACCTCCAATTGTAAATAAAAATACAAATCCTAGTGCTCATATAATTGATGGTGAATAATGTATTTTTATACCATGTAATGTTGCTAGTCATCTAAAAATTTTAATACCTGTTGGTACTGCAATGATTATTGTTGCTGATGTGAAGTATGCTCGAGTATCTACATCTATTCCAACTGTGAATATATGATGTGCCCATACAATAAATCCTAATAAACCAATTGCTAATATTGCATAAATCATTCCAAGGGATCCAAATGTCTCTGTTTTACCTCTTTCTTGTCTAATAATATGTGAAATTAAACCAAATCCTGGTAAAATTAAAATGTAAACTTCAGGGTGTCCAAAGAATCAAAATAAGTGTTGATATAAAATAGGATCCCCCCCTCCCGATGGATTAAAAAATGAAGTATTAAAATTTCGATCTGTTAATAGTATTGTAATTGCTCCTGCTAATACAGGTAATGATAATAGTAATAATAATGCAGTAATTCCTACTGATCATACGAATAGTGGGATTCGTTCAGGTTCTATTCCTGTTGATCGTATATTAATAATAGTAGAAATAAAGTTTACTGCTCCTAAAATTGATGAAACACCGGCTAAATGAAGTGAAAAAATTGCTAGATCTACTGATGCTCCTCTATGTGCCAAGTTTCTTGATAAAGGAGGGTATACTGTTCACCCTGTCCCTGCTCCTATTTCTACTATTCTGGATACTAATAATAGAGTTAATGATGGGGGAAGTAGTCAGAATCTTATGTTATTTATTCGTGGAAATGCTATGTCAGGTGCTCCAATTATTAAGGGTACTAGTCAATTTCCAAATCCTCCAATTATAATTGGTATAACTATAAAGAAAATTATTACAAATGCATGGGCTGTAACAATTACATTATAAATTTGGTCATCTCCGATGAATGTTCCTGGTTGACCAAGTTCAATTCGAATAATTCATCTTATAGCTGTTCCAACTATTCCAGCTCATATTCCGAATAAGAAATATAATGTTCCAATGTCTTTGTGGTTAGTTGAATATAATCATTTATTCATTAGATAGGGTGACTGAAATTTAGGTGATAAATTGTAAATTTATTTATGGTTAATTTAACCCTCTATCAGGCTTTATAGTCAAATTATGATATTAGACTGCAATTCTAAAGTTAGGATTAAGTCCTTAAAGCTTATGATTATTAATATTCATATATTTAACTTTGAAGGTTAATAGTTTTGTTAACTTAAAGCTTTAAATATTAAAATATATTTATAATTAAAATTAAGGGCAATCTGAAGTTTATTATTATAAATATATTAATTGTTATTGGTCTAACTTGAGTTTTAATTCATTTGTTTATAGTGGAAAATGATAATATTATTTTAGTCATTGTTCGTATATAGTAAAATAATCTAATTAATCTACATATTATTATAAATATTAATATTAACAATAAATTGTTATTTATTATAGTTTGGATTACTATTCATTTGGGTAAGAATCCAAGAAAAGGAGGTAATCCTCCTAATCTTAATATTATTGTAGTATAATTTAATTTTTCTGTTATAGTTATATTAAGATTATTAATTTGATTAATGTGGACGATGTTATATTGTTTAAACAATCAACATACTCTAATTGTTATTATTGAATAAATAATTAAATAAATAGTTCAATTATTTTTAGTTTTTGTTAATGATAATATTCATCCTAAATGATTAATTGAGGAGTAACCTATAATTTTCCGTAAAGATATTTGGTTTAATCCTCCTAGTGCCCCTACAATTACAGATATAATTACTGACATATATAAGATTTTATTATTAATGTTTAAGTTATTTATTATTATTATAGGTGCAATTTTTTGTCAAGTTATTAAGATCATATTTATATTTCATCTTATTTTAGTTATTATTTCTGGTAACCATATATGAAATGGAGCTGCTCCTAATTTGATTAATAATCTAATTATAATAAGATAATTAAATACTCTATTTATAGTTAGATTACTAATTGTGATAGCAAATATTAATATTACTCTTCTAACTCTTTGGGTTAGTAAATAAATTATTATAGCTTCAGATGATGTTTTATTTTTACTTCTAATTAAAGGAATAAATCCTATTATATTTATTTCTAATCCTATTCATATTCTAATTCAATTTCTTGATGAAATAGTTATTATAGTTCCATATCCGGTAATTGCAACAAATAAGGTTTTTCTTTTGTTTATGTAGGGAGAAGGAGATTCTTACTCCTATGAGCAGGGTATGAACCTGATAGCTTAATTATTAGCTTATCTTCCTGTATTTTAGTGTATGATGCACATTAAGTTTTGATCTTAATAGATATAGTTTAATTCTATAATTTACAATTTTGATTTGATAAAGGTATAATTTATACTTGATCTATTCTATCAAAATAGCCCTTTATTCAGGCACT